AAGGCGCGGGAAGATTCTATGGAAAAGTGGTGGTTCAATTCGATGTTCTTTAACGAGGAGTTAGAACACAAGTATAGGCTAAGTAAATCGATGGATAGTCTTGGTCCTATTAGATATAGCAGTGGAAGCGAAGACCCTGTTATAAATGATATGAATAAAAACGTTCCCAGTTGGAGTGATAGTGGAAATTGTAATTTCAGTAGTGTTGAGCATTTTTTTGATATCATAGACATTTGGAGTTTCATCTCTGATGACACTTTTTTAGTTAGAGATAGTAATGGGAACAGTTATTCTATATATTTTGATATTAAGAATCAGATTTTTGAGATTGACAATGATAGTACTTTTCTGAATGAACTAGAAAGTTCTTTTTCTAGTTATCTGAATTCTAGTTATATGAGTAATGGATCTAAAAGTAGTAGTCGCTACTATTATCATTACATGTATGATACTCAATCCAGTTGGAATAATCACGTTAATAGTTGCATTGATAGTTATCTGCGTTCTGAAATCAGTATTGATAGTTACATTTCAGGCGGGACCCATAATTACAGTGACAGTTATGTTTATAGTTTCATTTGTAATGAAAGTATAAGTAGTAGTGAAAGTAGAAATTATAGTATGAGAACTAGTGTTAATAGCACTGATTTCAATATAAGAGGAAGATCTAATGATTTAGATATAAATAAAAAATACAGACATTTATGGGTTCAGTGCGAAAATTGTTATGGATTAAATTACAAAAAATTTTTTAAGTCAAAACTTAATATTTGTGAACAGTGTGGATATCATTTGAAAATGAGTAGTTCAGAGAGAATCGAACTTTTGATTGACCCAGGTACTTGGGATCCTCTGTATGAGAGTATGGTCTCGACGGACCCCATCGATTTTCATTCAGAGGAGGAACCTTATAGAGATCGTATTGATTTTTATCAAAGAAAGACAGGTTTAACTGAAGCTGTTCAAACGGGCATAGGTCAACTAAATGGTATTCCCGTAGCAATTGGGGTCATGGATTTTCAGTTCATGGGAGGAAGTATGGGATCCGTAGTCGGTGAGAAAATCACCCGTTTGATCGAATATGCTACTAATCAATCTCTACCTGTTATTATTGTATGTGCTTCTGGAGGAGCACGCATGCAAGAAGGAAGTTTGAGCTTGATGCAAATGGCTAAAATATCTTCTGCCTTATATAATTATCAATTAAATAAAAAGTTATTCTATATATCAATTCTTTCATCTCCTACAACCGGTGGAGTTACAGCCAGTTTTGGTATGTTGGGAGATATCATTATTGCTGAACCTAATGCCTACATTGCATTTGCGGGTAAAAGAGTAATTGAACAAACATTGAATAAGGCAGTACCCGACGGTTCACAAGCGGCTGAATATTCATTCCATAAGGGCTTATTCGATCCAATCGTACCACGTCATCTTTTAAAAGGTGTTCTGGGTGAGTTATTTCAGCTCCATGGTTTCCCTCCCTTGACTTAAAATTTTGAAAATTCAAGTACAGTATTAGATTCAGTTATTTGTAGTGAGCAATAAATAATTCATCATCGTGACAAAAAACCAATAAAAATGACGTTTGGGAACATAAATTCTGTTTGTTGTAGGAAGAGTCAGAAGTTTTGGATAATGACTTTTCTCTTTTCCCACGGATCCGTTTTGTTTGTATTTTACCTCTATTTCTGATTAGGAATTAGAAACCCAGTATAAAAAAGTGAATTTTTCTTCCTAGGGATTTTTTTGTTTTGAAAAAATAAGAATTTTCGAATTGTATTTGTCCTTCTTACGTCTTAATTACGTTTTAATGCTTATTAAATTTTAATGCTTCTTAGTTTTTATTAGTTTTAGTTCTTAACTTAATTATAAATTATAATTAAAATTCTTATTTTTTTTATTATATTTATATTATAAATAATATTATATTATAAAAATAAATTTAAAAAATAAAATAAAAAATATATTATATTATATATATATATATTATATAAAATATATAAATATAATTAAAATATATAATTTATTATAATTTTTTTATTATTTATTATTATATAATAAATAATAAACATAAAAACAAGCACAAAGAAAACAATTAGAAATTAATAAATTAAAAATTAAAAAAAAAATTCAATTATAAGATAAAAAACTAAAAAACGGATTATTAATATCTAATCTAATTATTAATACTAATTATGAATTTATTAATATAAAATATAATGTGTAATATATAGTAAAGTAATATATAGTAAAATAGAATTGATGTATAATTTGTAAATATATTAGTAATAGAAGTAATCTCTATATCCTCATATCTTCCGAAAATCCATTTTTTTGACTTTTACGATGAATCCCTCTTGTATCAGATTAGTTAGAGTCGCGAACTAAAAAAAACTTCTTATTATTTTAGAAAGCAGATAAGAATGAAAACAGGATAAGAAAAAGTTTATTATTAAATAGAATTATCATACATATTCGTGTAGAAAGATAAATAAAATAGGTACATTTAATGTAGTTTTATGTTTCTTGTACTTAATATTATTTTTTTTTACTTAAACTTATTTATTAACTACTTAATATTATTATTTACTTAAACTACTATTTATTAACTACTTATTTATTAACTACTTAATAACTACTTAATATAAATAATATAAATAATATAATAATAACTACTTAATATAAATAATAATATAAAAATAATATAAATAATATAATAATAAATAATATTAATATAATATATAAATTAATATAAATAATAAATAATATAAATAATAAATATAATTATAATATATAAATAATAATAATATATAAATAATATAATATATATATAATTAATAGATAGATATAATTAATAGATAAACTACTTATCATAAGATATCTTTATAAGAGGTTCAAATATTAAATTGAGGTACCCATTCTATGACAGATTTCAACTTACCCTCCATTTTTGTGCCTTTAGTGGGCCTAGTATTTCCGGCGATTGCAATGGCTTCTTTATTTCTTTATGTCCAAAAAAATAAGATTGTCTAGCTGCGATGTATGGGACCAAATCTCACAAGTTATTTCAATCAACGCTGGATCATTTTTTAGGTATCTATTTTTTAGCGGAATATGGTACGATATGTGACTCCTTGCGAATACAAATGAAAGGAAGAGCCGTTTTGCATATATATACATTATATCCGTATAAATGCATGTATACGCAGGTATAGCTCTGGTCAAAAGCGGATCGTCGAATATTTAATATTTAAAGTGGAAAGTCAATGTATCTAACCAATTACTTCTAATGGTTCACATTAAGTGCTAGTTGATGAGAGTTACCTCGGGCTCGGGAGCAAAAAAAGTCAAATTCATTTGGTTTATTCTCCCAATTCCAATCGAATGCAATTGGATCTAGTATAGTATGAACTGGCGATCAGAACATATATGGATAGAACTTATAACGGGGTCTCGAAAAACAAGTAATTTTTTCTGGGCCTGTATCCTTTTTTTAGGTTCACTAGGATTCTTAATCGTTGGAACTTCCAGTTATCTTGGTAGGGATCTGATATCCGTATTTCCATTTCCATATCAGCAAATATCTTTTTTTCCACAAGGGATTGTGATGTCTTTCTATGGAATTGCGGGTCTATTCATTAGCTCCTATTTGTGGTGCACAATTTTGTGGAATGTAGGTAGTGGTTATGATCGATTCGATAGAAAAGAAGGAATAGTGTGTATTTTTCGTTGGGGATTTCCTGGAAAAAATCGTCGTATCTTCCTTCGCTTCCTTATGAGTGAGATTCAGTCAATCAGAATGGAGGTTAAAGAGGGCCTTTATACTCGACGTGTCCTTTATATGGAAGTCAGGGGCCAGGGAACTATTCCCTTGACTCGTACTGATGAGAATTTAATTCCGCGAGAAATTGAACAAAAAGCTGCGGAATTAGCCTATTTCTTGCGCGTACCAATTGAAGTATTTTGAAATGAAACGAGGAATAAATACTTTCTCAGCATGAGAAAAGGAATTCAGTAATCTTTTTCTTCTTTTTTTTTTTTTTCTTTTTAATTTTATTTTAATACAACTGAAGTTTCTTCTTCTTTGTTCTGTTGATGTGGTGGCGACCCTTAGAATAAGGCAAAAGCAGGGGGACGTATATGGAACAAAACGACTAAACTATAATAAGAAGTAATTTTGCGTCTGCCAAAATTTTGTTAGCGTATGATGGAGTTCAACTCAATTCTTTCTTTCATATTTCATACTAGTAACAAGTATAATAAGTATAGATTCATTACATATACCAAAACCGGACATTTCCAAATAGGGAATTCATCTTTTCTTTTTAGTTTAGGGCCAAATTCCATTTTATAATTGATATATTTTATAATTGATAATTGATATATTAGATATAGATACAGATAGATCATACTTTTTATCTTTCATTTTGCTCCTTGAGAAACAAACGATTGGATCTCTCATAACCATCCAATTTATCTCTCGTTTTGTCACTTATTTCGGATTTCATCATCAATATTCTTCAGAAATATCTCCTCTTTTCCTAGGGTGAAACATTTCGAAATAATTACTTGGTCCACGGTGGAGTTCTTTCGTCTTGAAATTTGAATAATATTCTTCAAACGGTTTTTGAGCATTCGTCAAAAAGAACAAATAAGGATGCAATACAATGGGGTTATAATTTGTTCAATTTAAATATCTTATCTGCATTTCTGCATTTTTTTTTCATCCAAAACAGACTCTATCTTTATTCTATTTCTATATTTATTCTATTCTATATTCTATATTTAATTTAAATTTAGTTAGATCAAGGACTAAGTAAAGGACTAAATAATTATAAAAAAATTGAGAATAGATCCATAGGTTCCACACCTTGTTCTTGTTATAGAACTCATGCTTCAGAGAAATATCAAATAAGATAAAATTAACAAATAAAAAGAAGCAAGTTTATTAACAATTCAAAAAAAGAAAAGTGAAAAAAAAAAGAAAGCGTTGATTTTCCTTCCATATCTTGCATCTATAGTATTTTTACCCTGGTGGGTCTCTCTCTTATTTAATAAATGTCTGGAACCTTGGGTTAATGATTGGTGGAATATCAGGCAATCCGAAACTTTCTTGAATGATATTCAAGAGAAGAACGTTCTAGAAAAATTCATAGAATTAGAACAACTATTTATGTTGGATGAAATGATAAAGGAGTGCCCAGAAACACATCTACAAAAGCTTCGTATAGGAATCCACAAAGAAACAATACAATTGGTCAAAATACATAATGAATATAATTTACATAGCATTTTTAATTTCTCGACAAATATAATCTGTTTCGCTATTCTAAGTAGTTATTTTATTCTGAGTAATGAAAAACTTGTCATTCTGAATTCTTGGGTTCAGGAATTCTTATATAACTTAAGTGACACAATAAAAGCCTTTTCTATTCTTTTAGTCACCGATTTATGGATCGGATTCCACTCTCCACATGGTTGGGAACTAATGATTGGTTCGGTCTACAACGATTTTGGATTAACACATAACGATCAAATAATATCCGGTCTTGTTTCCACTTTTCCAGTCATTCTAGATACAATTGTGAAATACTGGATTTTCCATTATTTAAATCGTGTATCTCCTTCACTTGTAGTCATTTATCATTCAATTAATGAATGAGAATGAAGAACTCATTTGATCTCTTGATATCAATCAAATCAGAAAGATTCTTTCTTCGTGCATAACGAAATTAAAATTTGACTTATTCTTTCTTTATACTTCTACCTGTTTATTCAGGGTATTTGTCCTATATTCCAGTACAATGACAGACTTGTGGATAGGGAACTATACTAGCTACCTACCTAATTTATTGTAGAAATTGGGGGATCGATGATTGGACCATGCAAAATATAAATACTTTTTCTTGGGTAAAGGAGCAGATGACTCGATTTATTTCTGTATCGATCGTGATATATGTAATAACTCAGACATCTATTTCAAATGCATATCCTATTTTTGCGCAGCAGGGTTATGAAAATCCACGAGAAGCAACTGGACGAATTGTGTGTGCCAATTGCCATTTAGCTAATAAGCCCGTGGATATTGAGGTTCCGCAATCTGTGCTTCCTGATACTGTATTTGAAGCAGTTGTTAGAATCCCTTATGATACGCAATTGAAACAAGTTCTTGCTAATGGCAAGAAAGGGGGTTTGAATGTAGGGGCTGTTCTTATTTTACCCGAGGGATTCGAATTAGCTCCTCCCGATCGTATTTCCCCCGAGATGAAAGAAAAGATAGGCAATCTTTCTTTTCAGAGTTATCGTCCCACTAAAAAAAATATTCTTGTGGTAGGTCCTGTTCCTGGTCAGAAATATAGGGAAATAGTCTTTCCTATTCTTTCTCCCGACCCTGCTACGAGGAAGGACGTTCACTTCTTTAAATATCCCATATATGTAGGCGGAAACAGGGGAAGGGGTCAGATTTATCCCGATGGGAGCAAGAGTAACAACACTGTCTATAATGCCACATCCGCAGGTATAGTAAGCAAAATTGTACGTAAAGAAAAGGGCGGATATGAAATAACCATAACCGATCCATCGGATGGGCATCAAGTGGTTGATATTATACCTCCAGGACCGGAACTTCTTGTTTCAGAGGGTGAGTCTATCAAGCTTGATCAACTATTAACAAGTAATCCCAATGTGGGGGGGTTTGGTCAGGGAGATGCCGAGATAGTGCTTCAAGATCCGTTACGTGTTCAAGGTCTTTTGTTCTTCTTAGCATCTATTATTCTAGCACAAATCTTTTTGGTTCTTAAAAAGAAACAGTTCGAAAAGGTTCAATTGTACGAAATGAATTTTTAGATACAGGGATTTCTTAGTACAAGTTGGTAAAGGGGAAGGGCAAATTTTTTTTTTTTTTTTTAGAGTAAGGTTTTATGAGTATATAAAAAAATGATTTGTAGGATGTCTCATCTGTAGAAATACATATAATATATATATTTGATATATATTTGATTTGATCATCCAGAAAATCGATGAATTATTTTTTTGCTTCGTCAGAGTTAATAAATATTATGTAGTAATAACAGAGGGAGACTTTGAATTTATTAATGGATTCAATTCTTCAAAAACATTACCAGAAACAAAGGAATATAGTATTGAAACATTAAGCAAGAGATTCGTTATGTCATTCATTTTGACAAGTAATAATATTTTTTTATTATGTTGACTAGGTAACTTTCCAGCTTTTAGGTTATGGAGTGAATCAAAGCTTCGCTATAGCTATAAAAGTAAGAACTCAGCGGGACCATACCCCTCGAATCAGACAAAACAAAGGGGTAGGGGTATGGTCCCGCTGAGTTCTTACCTTTTCGTGTCTACGTTCATCTTAATTACTACAGAGATGAGCCTAATCCGGAATATGAACCGTAAAAGAAAATACCAATTGAACCGATCACAGGAATACCAGCTACAGTACCTATTAGCCAAAGAGGAATCCTTCCAGTAGTATCG